AACAGTTTCTGTAGGTTGAGCCCCTTTTTCAAGGAAATATAAAATAGCAGGAACATTTAAATAAGTTTGATTCTTTATCGGATCATAAAAACCCACTTTCTGAATATCTTTTCCTTCTCTTCGGGATCGAACATCAATTGCAACGATTCGATAGACGGCTCATTGGGATAGATGTAAATGAACAACACCCCCCCTAGAAACGTATAGGAAGCTTTCTCCTCGTACGGCTCGAGAAAAATGATTGATTCGAAGTTTTGTCTCTCTATGGAATTCTATCTAAGAAATGACAACTGGATCCATAAAATGATCAAAGCAATTAAAGATGTAAGTCTTTTTTTCTTCGTTCTTCCTTAAAATGAAAAAGAAACCATTCGTACTCTCATAACTCAAGTTGGATAACTTTCAAACAGTTCAAAGTAAAATCTTTCGACAATTTCATTTATTGAGCGGTCTTTCCTCCTTTTTTGTTTGTCTCGTTTAAAATCAGATTCTTCAGTCTGATCCAGTTATTAAGACAATAAAAAAGGTGTTTCCTTGTTCTGGGATCCTTTATCTTTGTTTTATTTTAAATCATTGGGTTTAGACATTACTTCGGTGCTTTTTAATCCTTTCAAAATGGCAGCAACATACCCTTTTTGCGATTTCTATGAAAGAATCCTACAAGATGATGGATTTCCTCGTGAAACACTTTGGATCGAAAAAGTTTAATCAATTCCAATAAATTTTTGAATTTGAAACTTGCTCGAATTGGATTCTTTCGATTTCCATACCTAAGATATATTTACGAAGTTGTTTCAATTTTTTTATTGATTGGCATTAACCCTAGACCCTTGCCCCGAGAAATAAATTAATACTTTCTACTCGAGCTCCATCATGGACTATTTACATTCTAAGACAACAAAAAACGAGGGGTTCTAGTGAAACAGAACCAATGATGTCGAGCTAAGAGCACCTTCATTCCTACAAAAAATGGTGGATGTACAAATCCACAACGGATCGTGTCCTTCAAGTCGCACGTTGCTTTCTACCACATCGTTTCAAACGAAGTTTTACCATAACATTCCTCTAAGAACCGGTATGGAATTGATTCAATTATGGAATCATGAATAGTCATTGGTTGGGCTGATGTATAAACACCATAATCTATAGTATTATTTATATCTATAGTATATAGATAATACTATAGATATAGGTGGATAAAGATTTTTCTGAAGAAGTCTTAGTAAGACCCCATCACTAATATTAATTTATCTAACCTTATAATATTAATTAATTATAATATTAATTAATAAATATATATAATAAATAAGACGAATAAACGAATTTTTTTTATTCTGCATCTTCACGTGACTTATTAATAGGAGAGAAAGATTCAACTTCTAAGGAATGATTAAAACTATTTATCTTTCTAAATTTATTCGAAATTTAGAAAGTTCCCCTTTCGACATCATTATTCCAAGAAAATTTGATAGTTAAAAATCACTTTTGATCATCTTAGGAAAAAAGATAAGTCTTTTTTTTTTTCATCTGATTGATAAAATCCAAAGAATGGGTAGGTTTTCGTATCTATCAATTAGATCAAATAGACTGAGCAATTGTCATCGTTTATAGATATTGAAATGAACGCCTTCCCATTACTGATTAACTCCTATCTACCCCATTCTATGGGACTGATGCAGCATAAATCAAAAGAAGGGGGCGCCCTAGTCTTTTTTATTTTTACGAAATGCAAGCTGTCTAGGCACAAAGCCAAACAAGTCCAGATTAAGTCCAGTTTTTGCTCCTTTTTCGATTTTAGCCTACCTCATTGATTAAGAATTACTCATTGATTTAGTGAATTTAATTATTACCAAAAACCTCCTCTTGGCGAAAAGTCAAGAAATCTACAAAAACGAAAATGGAATCTAATTAGGCTAATTTAGGAGGTAGAGAATACGTGATAGGGAATATGGATTCTTTCGCATCTTGATTCAGTTTTTGCAAAAAACAAAACGATTCATCGAAGAAAAAAATCAGAAACAACAATCACATTCCAGCTAACATTTCGATTTTAAACAGAACATTGTTAAAAAAGCAATCTATATTGTCAGAGAATATATATGTTCTGGGACGGAAGGATTCGAACCTCCGAATAGCGGGACCAAAACCCGTTGCCTTACCACTTGGCCACGCCCCATTTAGATTTTTATGCGATACTAATAAAGTATATTGCTGGTTTTGTTTGTTTGTCAACTCTAGCCCAAATATCTATAGAATAGATTAGATTGGTATTCGGATTTTTCTATGTTTTTGGTATGTGTAGATATAGAATTCAACTTAATTTATTGATCATTACATATAATTCAATTAAGATATTGTATGAAAATATGATTTTTTCGATTCTCCTTTGAGAAAAGGAGGATTTTTGATTGGGTGGGTTCAAAGAAAAAGAAGTATTTTTGTTTACATTACTTTCCTTTGCCTTATATAAATAACTCAATCAAAATGCAATTATCTCCAA